AAAAAACCCCTTTGCTATCTCTTCATCTGAAAAGATTTCTCGACGTGAAAACGCAGAGACAATGGGCTGATCTTTGAATAGGAAAAAGAGTGGATCCTCAGGTTCCCAAATGAATTGGATTTCTCGAAAAAAGCCTCGTTCTCGGGAAAACATATCTCGCATCTGGTACCGCACCTGCTCGGATTCGCTCCTAAAGAACTCCCAATTCCACTGGCTATCCTTGTCTTCCAACATACTCTCATTGAGATAAGAGACAGGGCTATCCTTGTCTTCCAACATACTCTCATTCTCTTCATGAGCCCCATAGGAAAATCCCGATTCATTGAACCTTTCGAAACAATTAAATAGATTGTACCAGGGGCGCCATATTCTAGGAGCCCAAACTATGTGATTCGTGAAGACAGATCCGAAGAGCATTTTATGATTTAATGATTTAATAATTAATAAATAGTCCTCTTTCTCTTGCTGGTCGAGGTCTCCGTCCTCTTCTCCTGCAAACCCGGTTCCGTATTCGTTATTTTCATATTGAAATCTGCAAGATTTATTTTTCATTATATCTAACCTGAATCTGCAAGATTTATTTTTCATTATATCTAACGGATTCCTTGGTTCGGACCGAAGAAACAATGGATTATTATCAAACTGACTGCAATCTTTTTCTTTCCGTGAGGATCCCACCAGAGCGTCTTCTAATTCTAATAGGCCATGAACTAGATCAGAATCATTCCCAACAAATCCAGACGAAGTCCTCCCACTTGTTTCATCGGGTCCGGGTGGAGACCAAAGATCTTGAGCGACCTGTCCGGCAGAACAACTCAAAAGATAAAGAAGTATCGTTAATTTCTTCATGCTCGTTCCAAGTTCGAAATACCACTTGTACAAAAAATCATCCTGTAATCGCTTCTTCATATAGATAGATATCGGATCTATGAGGCAATTATTTAGAAGTACATTTTGTACAACAGCCCTTCCTATCTGATAGAAAATGATCCCATGATCCTCAATCGGTCTGACCCGGGCTCGCAAAACGTGAGTTTGTCTATGAAGAGCTAATCTAATTGTATCAGTTTCTATAATTGATTTCCTCTGTGCCATACTAATTGATATGGCCTCGTTGGTAAGTGCTACAAGATCTTGTGCACTGGAACTCACGGGCATGGACTCGAATCCTTTAATTTGCTTTTCCTTTTCCAAGTGAAATCCCTTAGTATATAAAAGAGTGAAAAGGTGCTTTCGTCGTTGTGGAATAAGAAGCCTTCTTACCTTAATGCATGTATTTGATTTATTCGGAGCTATTAGAGCGGGATCCACTTTTTTGGGAATATGAGTCGAAGCAATAACAAGATTAGTGGAATGGCTTTCACAATTCATGGAGAGAGAGTTCGCTAATAGACCGAGGGATAAGTCATCCGACTCATCCATATACAGATCATGAATGTCTGGAATCCATATTATGCAAGGAGATATTGCTTTTGCTAATTCGAATTGCAAGCTGAAACAAAAGATAAATAAGTGTATTTTCAAGCACGATTTACCTTCTAGTTTTAGCGCATCCAGCAGACTTTGCACCTCGTCATCATCAATATTGTCACTATCATCGTAGAAAATTTGACGAGGATCTAAAAAATCTTCTGTTCTTTCATATTCATAAAAATAATTTGAATTATAATAAGCAGGACTAAAAGGAGAATCACAATCATAACTGTCTCTAAATACAAATCTAAAAAGCTTATACAAAAAATTCCATTTTTTAATAAATTCCATATAAGGGCCTTGAGGCCTGTAATTCGGGAACCTGTACGTAGATATCGTAATGAAAGGAAGATAAGAGTTTGTTGCCAGGGATTTGACCAAATATGATCGTCCAGTTCCTTTAGAACCGATCACTAAAATACCCCTAGAAGGGGATAGGGATAAGCGGAGCGAAAAGGGTTTTCCATGAGATGATGGGAAACGAAAACTATTAGCCCCGCGCGAGGTTTGTGAATAAGTGATTGTCTGATAATGAGCAAGGAATATCCGTCTTTCTGCTAAACAGGATCTATTGAACTTATAATCCATTAGATACTTTTTATGAATGTCAACTAAGTATCCTAAGTAAATTGATCCCGGTTGTTCAATCATTTGATAACCAGATTCATTCTTTGATAAACGATCACTATGAGTCAGACTCAATAGAATTTGATCAATTCTATTTTTTATCGTTAAGTTGTAGAGCTGAGACCACCTTTTTACCTTTTTATACTCATCCCCAATCGAACCAAGGTTAAAGTCAGAGTTGTAAAATTGATACTCATACGCACTCGTATCAGAGGCCGCGATCAGGGATGGTATATCATCAATCAAATCAGAGGTCCCGATCGGGGAGAATAAAATATCCTCAATCGCATAGTCGTATATCTTTTTTCTTTTTCTTATCCATGCATAGATCTCTTTACTTGTACGACTTAGATGTCTCGTATTTATCCAAAAACTTATGGGATTACTTATGAGATTACTTATGAGATTGATGATATTAAAAAAAAAATTCTTATTGCCATTTTCAAATACAGCTATAAAGGAATCCTCATCCTCGTAGGAATCCATGGGATTACTTATGAGATTACTTATGAGATTGATGATATTAAAAAAAAAATTCTTATTGCCATTTTCAAATACAGCTATAAAGGAATCCTCATCCTCGTAGGAATCCTGTTGTTTTTGTTTCGATATCGATATAGGATACTTATCCAGAAGTTCTTCCAACTCAATCATGTATGATGGAATGAAAAAAAATTTGATCTTTTCTAACTCTGTCTGTAACTCACTAAAGGCTCGGGAAAAAACTAAAAGATTTATATTAATAAGATATCCAACAAAAATAAGAAGGAAAAGGATTTCATAGATCAACCCCTGAATATTTACTGATCTGATAAGTGGCCATAGCGCCGGAAAGGGTGACTCATTATTTTTATGAATCGTTTCTTCGTACAGAAGAAGCTTCTGTAAACACTTACTCGAAATCTTACTTATCCGGGAACATTGTGTAAGAAGCATCCACCTTCTTTTCCATCTTATACAGATGTGTATCAATGATATATCTAATCTATGCATAATATCATGAAAAATGGGTACAAATTTTTGACGGATACTTATACTTAGTATCAACAATGAATCTGAAAAAGCATCTAAAAGGGTGAAATATAGATATTTGAACCCTGTCGAAGTAAATAACCATGGCATATATGTTTTGAACAGATTCCATCTTTTTGAGCGATTTGAAAGAGCACTATCTATATCTCGTTGAAGGGTTCTATATATCTGCTGTTTCTCATGCTGGTTCTCAACGCATTTCTTTAGACAAAGACTCCATTTTTTCCTCTTTCCGGATAGTTTCTTATAACATGGAGTGTGAATCAAACCCCTGTTCGAATTGAAACTGAGATACTGACACAAGTTCTTCCCAGATAGATCCATATCTGAAAAAGGCTGACAAGAAGTTCTTTCAAAATTGGCCATTTCTTTCTCTGTTAGAGGTGTTGAAGAAATGTCTGCGATCAAGTAAATACCTATACGAACGAATGGATCGGGTATAGTTGGAACATAGAAAGATTTGTACAAGTTATACGTTTCGTTACCACTTTTTGGAAAATAGTTAGATATGAATATGTCAGATACCTTTAAATCGATTGGTAAAACAGCCTCTCCCCCCCCAAAAATAAAAATATTTTTCTTTTTTTTGTTAATGATGCACAAAGAAAATATTTTGTGGCGAATGAACAAGGTATGGAGTAATTGTCTATACGTAAAATCATAATTATTGATACGGGTCTTCTTTTCCACATGAAAAGGGAATCCCTTGTTACAATAACAGAACCAGAGGAAATGTGGATTATTCAAGAATCCAGGTCGACTTGCTTTATAAAAAGCATATACCAATGGACCTCTATGAAATGGTTTCACGGGATTCAGCCAATTGTCTCGATCGTGCGTTGAGAAATAGGAATCCGTGTTATCACGAAATGGTTTCACGGGATCGTACGTTGAGAAAAAGGAAACCGGGTTAAAAAGGGATTTTCTGCGATTATTTCTAGTATCTCTAGTATGGACCGTCAAACTTGGTATCTTGATAAATCTTATATGGAATGAGTCAATCGTCCACTTTGGTATCTTATTGAAGATACATGGTAATCTTATTCTTTCACTGTTCAAGAATTTCGGTCTTTGGGAAGTACGTCGATCATCCGATTTCATTTTATTCAAATGAATGATTTCAGCACCTATTGATTCTAACAACTGATTGCAGAGTTGATCGTTTGTACGGTTCAATTCATAGATGTAGATCTGCCGGGACCTATGAATGGAGATATTTCGAACACTCATAAAGAAAAGATGAAGTATCTTGGATAAAAAGAAAGACAGTGGCTGAGTGTAATCAATCAAAAATTGATTAATATTAATACGTAATTGATCAAACACTACGGATAAAAAGAAAGACAGTGGCTGAGTGTAATCAATCAAAAATTGATTAATATTAATACGTAATTGATCAAACACTACTTGAAACCGGTTCCTCTGTTCAGAAAGAAAATGTTCCAAATGTTCCTGGAAATTCTTGCTCCCATTGGACCGTTTGTATCTATATGTATTAGGGTCCCGATTCATGCATCTCTCGGTTCGAGAAAAAAGAGGATCAAACCATTTCTTCTGACTCTTTTTCAAATTCGAGTTGATCATATATTTCATTATAGTTATATGATTCAGAGTATCATTTCCTATTTGATCCTTTTGAATTCCATATTCGTAGTTGCGATAGGATCTATTCATTAAAAAGAATCGGAATAATACATATCTTATATACCCACCGGTGCTATATTGGATTTGAATCAGATTTCGGATCAATCTTCTATATTCAGAGCCTGCCTCCATTTGAACGTAGTTGCGATCGGATCTATTCATTAAAAAGAATCGGAATAATACATTTCTTATGTACTGAATGATCAATCTTTTATATTTATAGACTGCCTCCATTATGTCAATACTAGCAAATACCACTATTTTGAGTTTTGGACCTTCCAAATAATTCCCGCAGTAGATCCGGACCGATTTTTCTATGATCCTTCGATAAAAAGATTCATTCTCTTCATAAATAAGAGGAGGTAGAACCAATAAATCTTTCTTTTTCGATTCTGGCCCAATACAAGATTGATTTTTCGATTCATCTCTGGCCCTATTCAAGAATGTCAATCCGGAGGAATCAATAGAAAAGGCAAATCCCCTACGATACACCAGATCCGACTCGGTTATTGATAGAATGAATAGATTCGCCATTTTTTTAAATCTCTCTTCTGAATCCTTCGGAACAACCATAGCACATCCCGGATCTGATGTTGTTCCGGTCATGGCAAATCCCCTCGATACACCAGATCCGACAATCGGTTGTTGATCAAGAATGAATAGATTCGCCATTTTTTTATATCTCTCTTCTGAATCCTTCGGAACAACCATATCACATCCCGGATCTGATGAAATAGGATGAATTGAGACGGTATTTTGTAAATACTTAATTATCTTGAATATATCAACCATTTTCTTATTTTCTGATCGCCTGGAAGGGACAAAAGAAACATCTTGTTTTTTCTTCAAAAATTTCTGATCTCTTGTCGAACCCAGATGAAGTTCTGACCATTTGTCAGAGAAAAAAGAACGAATTGATCTTGTAGAATTCCCAAGAAATTCTTCGATTTCTTCCGGAAGCAGATGATTATTCATCCGCTTCTCACGTTCCGTTTCTATTTCTGTTCGTTCCGTGGAAGGATTCCAAAGAATCTCTGTTTGATCGATCAATTTGTGATATTTTGAATCCTCATTTCTAATGGAACTCAAAAAAATCTCCTCACGTTCCGTTTCTATTTCTGTTCGTTCCGTGGAAGGATTCCAAAGAATCTCTGTTTGATCGATCAATTTGTGATATTTTGAATCCTCATTTCTAATGGAATCAAAAAAATCTCTGAATTGATGAGAAGATCTGCGGCGGCGGCGAGAATCCGTTACTTGAACGGAAATAGATCTTGTGGAATCATATTGAATATTTAACAATACATTCCGTAACTTGCTAAAAAACCGATCCTTGTTTACCAACCACACATTGACATCGTCTAACCAAATCAAATTCCTCAAAAAATCCGATTCGTGCCGATTCTTATTCCAACCAACGAAGAGATCTTGGCGGAATTGCCACATATGAAATTGAGCACAATTTTGCAAAGAAATATCCCACTTGTTTCTCGAGAAGAGAAAGACGCTTCCGATCTCCCACTTGTTTCTCGAGAAGAGAAAGAGATGGGAAACATGCTCAGATTGAATAGTTGCCTCAGCTCCTTGTTGTTTGAAGAAACCCTCCCGTCTTTTTTCACGAAAAGCAGGCATGAGATAACAAATCTTTGACGAACAGCAGACATGAGATAACAAATTTTTCACGAAAAGCAGGCATGAGATAACAAATCTGTCAAGCAAAAGATGTTTGAAGAAACCCTCCCGTCTTTTTTCACGAAAAGCAGGCATGAGATAACAAATCATGTCTTTCCCTAAGATTTCGAAGGGCGAATTCGAGTTGATTATGTTTCGCTTCTTCCTCGGAGAAAAACGATAAAACAATTCCCAATCAGGGTCCTTGCGGATCGGCGTATAGGATAAAAAAAGAAACTCCAGATATTTGCTATCCTTCTCTTTGAATGAGATCTCAATTCCAACTACGGTTTCATTAGATATTTTACAACTAGAATCCCTCTTTTTTCTGATCCGGTTACTCCACCACCGCGAACCCCGGTTAGATTCGGGCATGATACACTTTTGATTTATTGGGAGAACCCAAGTACTCTCGTGCGGATCCTCAGAAAGCCTTTTCCTTTTTGGAAGATACAGGAGGGAAACAATCAACCTATTGATATTGGAAGACAAAAAAGATTCTTCCAATGTATCATTTGCGGGTCCAATGGAATTCGTAGGTATAGGAAGAAGCTCCATCAAATAGAGATTTTTTCTTTCGACCATCTTTTGATTGTTAATACGAAATATAAGGACCGCTACTACAAGCAGTACTACACCTTTGATCGTCGTGAAATATCGATTTCTTGTTGAACCCCGTGAATCACGTGAAAGTAAGATACCCAAAACTCGGGGGTCAAAGAGTTTCATAAAACGTTCTTGGTGGAAAAAAATGTGAGTGAAAGATACCACTGAACCGAATTTGATCCACGAATATAAGAACTCGCGAGAATTCTTATTCTTTCTATATATCTCTCTCAACTCTAAGGTCCAGAATTTAAATTGACGATTTCGATTCATTGTCCTCCTGATTATTTAATAAATATTATTATTTTCTTGTACATCTGTTAATTTCTTATACAATATATGATATTGTGGAATGGTTAAAAATATGTTGTACATCTGTTAAGCATCCATGGCTGAATGGTTAAAGCGCCCAACTCATAATTGGCAAATTCGTAGGTTCAATTCCTA